TAAATAAATCCGAAACATATAAAATGCAGTTAATCCGGCTGTGAAAGAAGCAATTATTGCGAAAATCGGTGAATATAACCAACTATCATTAAGAATTTCATCTTTGGACCAAAAACAAGCAAGAGGTGGAATACCACAAAGAGAAAGTGTACCTAATAAAAAAGCAGTTTTTGTAATTGGCACGTGCTTTCTTAACCCGCCCATAAGAGCCATATTCTGGCTTTTATCTGGAGCGTATCCAACAAGAGCTTCCATTGAATGAATAATTGATCCGGATCCTAAAAACAACAAGGCTTTCGAATAAGCATGAGTAATCAAATGAAATAAAGCGGCTCGATAAGACCCCATACCTAGAGCTAACATCATATAACCCAATTGAGACATTGTAGAATAGGCTAAACTTTTCTTAATATCTTTTTGAGCAAGAGCTAAAGTGGCTCCTAATAATACTGTTATTATACCTATAAAAGATATTAGATTCATTATGTATGGTATCGCTATGAAAAGTGGAAGAAGACGAGCTACAAGAAAAATTCCCGCTGCTACCATAGTAGCGGCGTGGATAAGAGCCGAAATAGGAGTGGGTCCCTCCATGGCATCAGGTAACCATACATGAAGGGGAAATTGTGCGGATTTAGCAACTGCGCCGCCAAATAATAGAAAGGCACACAAAGTAACAAATAAAAAGTGAACCTCCTTCTTATAAATCAAGTTATTGAATATTTCGAACAAATCCCGAAATTCGAAACTACCCGTTGTCCAATAAAGACCTAAGATTCCTAATAATAAACCAAAATCCCCTACACGATTAGTTACAAAGGCTTTTTGACAAGCACTTGCCGCACTAGGTCGTGTGAACCAAAACCCTATTAATAGATAAGAACACATCCCAACCAACTCCCAAAAAATATAAATTTGTATCAAATTCGAACTTGTAACTAATCCCAACATGGAAGTATTGAAAAAACTCATATAAGCAAAAAATCTCAAATATCCTTGATCATGAGACATATAATTGTCGCTATAAAAAAGAACCAGAATTCCAACTGTGGTGATTAATATTGACATAATAGAAGTAAGCGGATCAATAAAGTGTCCGAACTCGAAAGAAAAATCATTATTGATGGTCCAAGACCATATGTATTGATAGATAGAACTCCTATTTATTTGCTGAATAGATAGATCGACCGAAAAAATCATAACTATACTTAACAAAAAAATACTAGGAAAAGCCCAAATACGGCGAAGATTTTTTGTTGCCGTTGGAAAAAGTAGAAGTCCCACTCCTATTAACATAGGAACTGGAAGCAGAACGAAAGGTATGATCCAAGAATATTGATATGTATGTTCCATAAAAATAATAATTTTTTTATTCTTAATTAATTGTTTCTGATTCACCGGTTCTTATCTCTTTTAAAAGGGATTACTAAAGTATTAAAAAAGCAACTGAAACTAAAATGGAATTTTCTGTTCGTAGTTAGTTTGAACCTTTCTCAACTACTTCAAAAATTTTCAAAGTGCAAAATAACGAATTATTTTATACTAAGTTTATACTAAGTTTATACTAAGTAAGATTTTTAGGAAAACGTAGCAGCAAATTACAATTTCCATTATTATTCCCTATTACAAAAATTTATGGACATATATCAAGACTAAAAAATTGGACAAAAAAAAAGAAGTACTTTATTTTGATATCAATCATCGGATGTCCCATAACTTTGCCTAATAAAAAAAGAACTAGGTATTTTTGTTTGTTTATTCAGAATAATTAACGAGTTTCATTCGGGACTGATTGATTATGTTCTATTCTAATAAATGGCATTTAATAACCAATTACTAGAAAAGAAAAAGATTCAAGTTTTTTATTAGGTAGGTAAGGGTTCTTAAGCTTGTTCGATATGTATTTTTTATGTACAAATGGAACATCCCAAAAAGAGACAGAGATAGAAAGGTATCACAAATAACTCCGAAATACAAATTATTTTGCCTCAGATATTGTATGGAATAGGAATTGAAAAAAAAAAAAACGATTTGTTTTAAACAATAGATGTCTTTCACATCCAATTTTTGCAATGAATAACTTTTTATTTTTTGAATGGCAGTTCCAAAAAAACGTAGTTCTATATTAAAAAAACGTATTCGTAAAAATATTTGGAAAAAAGGGGGATATTGGGCAGCGCTGAAAGCTTTTTCGTTAGCGAAATCCCTTTCGACCGGGAATTCAAAAAGTTTTTTGTACGACAAATAATGAATAAAACGTTGGAATAATTGGAATCCGCATCCACCTGACTCCAAAAACGAGCCAATTTCGTTTCGAATTTAGATTCCATTTTTTAATATAGAATAGAAAAATAGAAGTAAAAAAAAAATAGAAATAGAAAAAGTAAGTAATAAATAATGATTTCCATTCCCTACTGTTTTGAACCAATGGATTTGGCTACTGAATTGGTACTTTTTTTTATTTGAAAAAAAAAAAGGAATAAAAATTGAGAGTTTTGCCTTTATTTGTATTTGAATATGCTTTTCATTCCCGGGATGGGGATTCTTAATTTCCCCATCACCCACCCACTTATAAATAAGACAATAATAAAGGTTTTGTTTTGTCTTTTCTTTTTTTTTTTTTTCTTTTCTATTTCTCCTTTTCTATTTCAATTTATGCTATAGAATAGCATAAATTGAAATCTTTAGACAAAAGCAATGAGTTGTTGAAACTAATTATTAATTATACTGTTTTTTTTAACTTTCTGAATCATCACTCCAAGTGAGAATGAGAAAAGTGTCTTTCGCCATTTCGGCGTATTTCTAATTTCTATACGAATAGTATGCAATTTCGAAGTAATAAAAAAATCCTAAAATATCTATTTTTAGAAATCGGATTTAGAAATCAATTTTTAAAGTAGGACAATAGAAATCAAAATTCTTTTATATAATATGTATAGCTCAATACCTAATTGGTTTGATAAACCCTAAGACAAATTCATACTGAAAAAAAAACCTAACGATTATCACAAGACAAAAGTTATGCAAATTAAATAAATTTTTTTTGAATTATTGGATATTATGCTTAAATTGTGATCGTGATCCATAAAAAAGAAAAAGAATATGTTATTGTTAAATTGTTAAGTTAAATAAAACTGAAACCTTAAATAACTAAATAAAACGATAAAAAAGGGATTGTTTCAATCTCTATTGAAACAGGTTTTTATTCATCAATTGAATGCTTCCTAAAAATAAAAAGTATTTCATTGAAACTTTCTCTTTCACTTTCAATCTCGACGATTAAATAAAAATAAGTTATTATTATTTCTAGCAAGCCGCTATGGTGAAATCGGTAGACACGCTGCTCTTAGGAAGCAGTGCTAGAGCATCTCGGTTCGAATCCGAGTGGCGGCATAACATCTTCTAATCTTCTAAAAGATATATAAAAGCCCTATAATGAATTGAATTTCCGATTTCCATTCCGTATACTCAAGAGACTTTCACTTTTTACTTTTAATTTCATTTTTTATTTATGATATTTTCAACTTTAGAACATATATTAACTCATATATCATTTTCGGTCATTTCAATTGGAATTACAATTCATTTAATAACCTTATTAGTCGATGAAATCGTAGGACTATATCATTCATCAGAAAAGGGGATGATAGCTACCCTTTTCTGTCTAACAGGATTATTAGTAATTCGTTGGATTTATTCGGGGCATTTCCCATTAAGTGATTTATATGAATCATTAATCTTTCTGTCATGGAGTTTCTCCATTATTCATAGGGTTTTAAAACATAAAAATCATTTAAGCGCAATAACCGCGCCAAGTGCTATTTTTACCCAAGGCTTTGCAACTTCGTGTTTGTTAACCAAAATGCATCAATCCGGAATATTAGTGCCCGCTCTACAAGTTCAGTGGTTAATGATGCACGTAAGTATGATGGTATTCGGCTATGCAGCTCTTTTATGCGGATCATTATTATCCACAGCTCTTCTAGTCATTACATTTCGAAAAGTGATAAGGATTTTTGGTAAAAGCAATAAATTATTAAATGGAACTGTAACTGAGTCGTTTTCCTTCGGTGAAATACAATACATGAATGCAAAAACCAATGTTTTACTAAATACTTATTTTTTTTCTGCTAGAAATTATTACAGGTATCAATTGATTCAACAATTGGATCATTGGAGTTATCATATTATTAGTCTAGGATTTATCTTTTTAACCATAGGTATTCTTTCAGGCGCAGTATGGGCTAATGAGGCATGGGGATCATATTGGAATTGGGATCCAAAGGAAACTTGGGCATTTATTACTTGGACTATATTTGGGATTTATTTCCATACTCGAACAAATAAAAAATCGGAAGGTTTTAATTCCGCAATTGTGGCTTCTATGGGCTTTGTTATAATTTGGATATGTTATTTCGGGGTCAATCTATTAGGAATAGGGTTACATAGTTATGGTTCATTTAATTAACAATTCACATCTAATTGAATTGCAAATTGAAGAAAAGAAAGGGCCTGATGAAGACAAACATAGGACAGCGCATATATATAAACGAAACTGAGTGGAAACCGCCGAGAACCTTTTGAATCAAGTAGTGGAGTGATTCAAAAGGTTCTCACAAACGCCAAAGGGGTTTGGTTACAATTCAAATTTATTTTTTCTTTTTTTATTCATGAAAATTCTCTATAAAAAAATTAGATAGAATAGCTTCGACCTTGTCCACTGATAGTGACAGAACGAAATCCGGATAAATACCAATACCAAGTACGGGTAGAAGAATAGAGATCAAAACAAATAATTCCCGTGGTCCAGAATCAAAAAAATAAGAGTTTACGCCATTAAATAGCTTGTACCCATAAAACATTTGCCGTAACATAGATAATGAATAAATAGGAGTTAATATCATTCCAATTGCCATTACAAAAGTAATCAGTATTTTTGCTATTAAAAAATATTTTTGGCTAGTAATTATTCCAAAAAAGACTATCAATTCCGCAACAAAACCACTCATGCCCGGTAATGCAAGGGAAGCCATTGATAAGATACTAAATAGCGTGAATATCTTTGGAATTGGTATAGCCAGTCCGCCCATTTCGTCGAGATAACCATGACGTATTCTATCATAACTCGTTCCTGCTAAGAAAAAAAGTGCAGCGCTAATAAACCCATGAGAAATTATTTGTAAAATGGCTCCGCTGAGTCCTGTATCAGTTATCGAGCCAATTCCTATAATTATGAAACCCATATGAGATACAGAGGAATAGGCGATTCTTTTTTTTAAATTGCGTTGGCCAGGAGATGTTAAAGCTGCATAAATTATTTGCATTGTACCTACTATGATTAACCAGGGAGAAAATCGAGAATGAGCGTGCGGTAATAGTTCCATATTGATCCGAACCAAGCCATATGCTCCCATTTTTAATAAGATTCCGGCCAGAAGCATACAAGTACTGTAATGGGCCTCCCCATGGGTGTCTGGTAACCATGTATGTAAGGGTATAATCGGTGATTTGACAGCAAAAGCAATAAGAAATCCAATATAGAATAGTATTTCCAGTGCCACGGGATACGATCGATTAGCTAATATTTCCAAATTTAATGTTGGTTCATTGGAACCGTATAAACCGATACCCAAAACTCCTATTAATAGAAAAACGGAACCTCCTGCAGTGTACAAAATAAACTTTGTAGCTGAATAAAGACGTTTCTTTCCACCCCACGCTGATAGAAGTAGATAAACAGGAATTAATTCTAATTCCCACATGATGAAAAAAAGTAAAAGGTCACGAGAAGCAAATGATCCTATTTGACCGCTATACATTGCTAACATCAGGAAATAGAATAATCGGGAATTCCGAGTAACTGGCCAAGCCGCTAACGTAGCTAAAGTGGTGATAAATCCCGTCAATAAAATGGGTCCTAGGGAAAGTCCATCTATTCCCAATCTCCAGTAAAAACCAAAAAAATTGATCCATTTATAATCCTCTGCGAGTTGTATTAATGGATCGTCCAATTCAAAATGATAACAGAAGGCATAGGTCGTTAGAAGGAGTTCTAGCACGCATATATATATAGTATACCCCCTAGTCACCTTATTTCCTCTATGAGGGAGAAAGAAAATGAAAAAACCCGTGGCTATCGGAAAAACTACAATTATTGTTAACCAAGGAAAAAAGTTCGTGGTAAAGGCAAGATACACTCGAACCAGACAAAACCGTGCTCGAAAAATAGAATATATATTCTTAATTTTTTTTTTTTATTTTTCGAGTACGGGTTTTTGTCGGTAATCAGTAAGTAAAAAAAATGTATTCAAAATAGATTCAAGTGGGGTTTTTTGGAACGTATCAATATCAATAAGCTAGACCCATGCTTCGAGTTGTTTCATGCCATAAATAAACTCGAACACTCAAGAAATCCGTTGGACAGGCGGATTCACATCTCTTACAACCAACACAATCCTCCGTTCTTGGAGCAGAAGCAATTTGTTTAGCTTTACATCCGTCCCAAGGTATCATTTCTAATACATCCGTGGGACATGCTCGGACACATTGAGTACACCCTATACATGTATCATAAATCTTTACTGAATGTGACATTGAATCTATCAATTTCTGAATTCATAAATTTTCGATCTAGTAATTTTTGAAATGAATCATATATTGAAACACCAGATCAATCAACGATTTACCAGAATTTTGGAATCAATCCATTTCTGGATCAACTGATAAGAGGGAACAAAGATACTTTGATTTTTTACGTTTTTGCCAATATGATCGAGGTTAGGACGTATTATAGATGCTAATTCGAATTGATGAATATTCTGATTTTGAAATACTATTTTATTTATTCAACAAAGTCGATTGATTGATACGAATTGATTTTCTGTTACGATAAATTGACGAAACAATAGCTGATCCGATAGCTGCTTCAGCGGCTGCAATAGCTATAACAAAAATGGAGAAAATATCTCCTTTTAATTGCCTACTATCAAAAAAATCGGAAAATGTTACAAAATTTATATTAACCGCATTTAGTATAAGTTCAAGACACATCAGGGCCCGGACAATATTTCGGCTCGTGATCAATCCATAGATACCAATAGAAAATAAAAAAGCACTCAAAATAAGTACATGCTCGAGCATCATTGACCAACTCCGTACCAATTTCGATTCATTTCAATATGAACAATAAGTCAAGTGATTTGATTGCTTATAATCTAACAAGTATAGAACAAAAACAAAAGAATATATTGCTAATAGATCGAATCATTCTATTTGATTTATACATGAAACAGTATTCAAATAGAATTGAAGGCAAATAGATGTGCTAACACAGAAAAGTTGAATTTGGATTACTGTTGCTAGTTATAAAGATTTTTTACTGACGAGCTACGGCAATTGCACCTATCAAAGCAACTAAAAGAATTATCGAAATGAGTTCAAATGGAAGAAAAAAGTCGGTTGATAAATGAATTCCAATTTGTTGACTATTACTTATCAAATCTTGCTCTATAATCTGGTTGGATCGTGTAGTCCAAATAATCCCGTACCACGACGTATCTAGAATAGTAGTGAGTAAGGACAAAAAAAGACTTGTACAAACCAGAGAAGTAACTCCATCCCCAATAGTCCAAAGATTCAAATGAAAATCGTTGGAATAGTCTGAACCATTCATGAACATTACAGCAAATATGATTAAAACATTTACAGCTCCTACATAAATAAGGAGCTGTGCAGCAGCTACAAAAGGCGAATTTGATAGAATATAGAATAAGGATATACAAATAAGAACGAATCCCAATGAAAAGGCAGAATAAATCGGGTTGGTAAGTAATACCACTCCCAGACCTCCTAATATAAGACCCGATCCTAGAAAAACTAAAAGAAAATCATGTATTGGTCCAGCCAAATCCATTATATTAAAATAAGAGATAAATAAATCGAAATGTTTTTTCATGACCTTATTGAACCGACCAGGCAATTTTTTTTTTATGAGGCATTCCCGATTGAATTCAATTCAAATCTAATAGGTGTGAATTGATGTGGGTACAGTTATTGGATCAATTTCGTTCTTTTCTTTATTGGAAATGGCAGTTGGAAATTGAAAGTCTATATTTCGAAAAAATTGTGGATATATTAACAGACTTTCAATACAAATGAATTTGTACTTCTCATAATCCAATCTATAGTTGGGATTTGTACCAAACAAAGAGAAAGACCTTATTCCTTTATACCAACACGGAACCCTAGTAATTTCCAATAATAAAGAGATTTACCCGTTTTTTCTTTGAGACGAATTCAAAACTGTTCGAATTGTAAAATCGTCAATTACTGACATTGGTAAACGACCTAAAGCAATTTGATTGTAATTCAATTCGTGACGGTCGTAAGTAGCAAGTTCATATTCTTCAGTCATTGATAAACAATTTGTTGGACAATACTCAACGCAGTTACCACAAAAAATACAAATTCCGAAATCAATACTGTAATTAAGCAAGCGTTTCTTTCGAATATCAGTTTCTAATTTCCAATCAACAACAGGCAGATCTATAGGACATACACGAACACATACTTCACAAGCAATACATTTATCAAATTCAAAATGGATTCGACCGCGGAAGCGCTCTGATGTTATTAATTTTTCATAAGGATATTGAATAGTTACAGGGAAACGATTTGCTTGGGATAAGGTAATCATGAAACTTTGACCGATGTACCTTGCAGCTCGTACTGTTTGTTGACCATAATTCATGAACCCAGTTACCATAGGGAACATATCGGGAATATCTATGAATAAATTTTGTCTTTCTCTTGTTTGAGGTAAGCCGTGAATATAGTATCTTTTTTTTTGTTTACAGTGAAAGGAGTTGGGAAGAGGTTGTTAATAATAAATTACCAAGAGAAATAGGTAAAAGAAATTTCCAGCCAAGATTTAATAATTGGTCCATTCTTAGTCTAGGTAAAGTCCATCTTGTTGTGATAGAAATGAACAAGAACAAATAAGTTTTAGCTAATGTAATAAAGATACCAATTGTCGTTCCAAAGATTCCATCTGCTTTATTTATTTCAAATAACTCAGGAACAAATATGTACGGAATTGAAAGATTCCAACCGCCCAAGTAAAGAACTGTTACAAATAATGAGGAAACTAATAAATTTAGATAGGAAGCAACGTAAAATAAACCAAATTTGATCCCTGAATATTCGGTTTGATAGCCTGCTACTAATTCTTCTTCTGCTTCTGGTAAATCAAAAGGTAATCTTTCGCATTCTGCTAGGGAAGAAATTAGAAAAACGATAAACCCTATAGGTTGACGCCACAAATTCCACCCCCAAAAACCATATTTTGATTGCGCCCCGACTATATCAACTGTACTTGAACTATTAGATAATCATAGTCGGTGATAACATTACTGTTCCCATCGCTATTCCAAAACCGTACATGAGATTTTCACCTCATACGGCTCCTCAGGGCCACAAATAAATGTAAGGACCGGGCAAGTATTCGTTATCTTGATATGGTTATAGCATAGATAGACTCGTGGAAGGTCCCCAATTATACCAATGGAATTCTGTCTGCTATAAGAATAAATCAAAAAGCATTTCTGAATTGATCTCATCCTTCAACTTTTTTGGGGTGAGTAATAACTTAATAAATCCTTCAATAAAATACTCTTTGTAGAAATATCTATTGATATTTCGAGCCATCATTTTTTTTTCGATTACGAAAAAAAAAAAATTAGACATTCCATTAGTTCATGAATCATGACACAATTTTTCTTTCTATGAAGATAGGAAAGAAATAAGAAAAAAATCGCTTTTCTTTTTATTGTAATTTCTTTTTTTTTTTTTCTATTTTTTTTGTTCCTCTTCTTCTTTCTGAGAAAAAGGGGTCCTCAAAATCAAAAAAGTAAGGGATTATTTCGTTCCTGATAGTAATTTCTTTAATTGGGGGATAGGAGCATACTCTGAATCGGAATTGTGGGGAGTACTGCCTGATCATTTCTACCAACTTAAAGCCCCAATTAGTATTCTTTTTATGTTATGCAGACGTATCTTTTTCGTTAATTTACATAATCTCCATTACTAATTCTTTGTGTGTATTTTAGTGTTCCTTATTATCCACCCATTTTTTTTTTTTTCAATCCCCCGTTCGTTAATATATGTATTGTAATACATTCAAACATATAGTGAAAACTCCATACGGTTGACTTTTGAGCCCGCTTCAAGCTAGGATGACCAATCAACTACTCTTGGGGTAAAGGGCATCTTCCACTTTTGTTTACTTTAACTTAACTCTTGTACATAGGAAATGAGACTCAATCTTCTTTTACTGCGAATTTAGAAGTTGTTTTCTTTCACTCATATATAACTATCTAATTTTTTTATTAACCTAAAGAATCAATAAATGAATAAAAAAAAACAAATGCGGATATCCATTAAATTTCTTTTTTTTCTAGAAGGAAAAGAAAAGCTTCTATTTTAGCGAATCGCACGTAGAGATATTGATAAAACACATAAAGTTAATGGTATTTCATAACTAATCGATTGAGCAGCAGCTCGCAGACCACCTAAAAACGAATATTTATTATTTGATCCATATCCTGACATAAGAAGTCCAATAGGAGCAATACTTGAAACGGCAATCCATAAAAAAATACCAATATTGAGATCCGCTAAAACAAGGTGATAACTAAAAGGAATTACTGAATAACTTAGTAGAATTGATATGACTGCTATAGATGGTCCAATACTGAAGAAACGAGTATTTCCTCTAGCTGGAAGAAGATTCTCTTTGAAAAGTAGTTTTGTTCCATCTGCTAAAGCTTGAAGAATTCCGAAAGGGCTGGCGTATTCAGGGCCAATACGTTGTTGTATTCCTGCAGATATTTCTCTTTCTAACCACACAATTACTAGTACACCTATTGTGATTCCTAATACAAGAGTCAAAATAGGGGCAAACACCCGTATGGTCCCATAGAGCTCTTTTAAGGATTCCAATCGGGAAAAAGAATTAATATCTTGTACTTCTGTTGTATCAACTATCATTTCAACGATCAACTTCTCCCATAATGATATCTATACTACCTAGTATCGTCATAATATCCGCCAATTTCATTCTTTTAACTAACTGAGGAAGAATTTGCAAATTGATAAAACCCGGTGGGCGAATTTTCCATCGCCAAGGAAAACTGCTTTGATCTCCTATCAGAAAAATTCCCAATTCTCCTTTTGGGGCTTCGACTCTCACATAAAGTTCTTGTTTCGGTAATTCAAAAGTAGGAGAAGGTTTTTTACTAATGAATCGATCTTCAAAATCATTCCATTCTGGATCGCTTTCTCTAGCAAAGCATCGGATTTCTAAATTCTCATAGGGCCCCCCCGGAATTCCTTCCAAAGCCTGTTGAATAATTTTTACCGATTCTGTCATTTCACCGATTCGGACTAAATAACGAGCTAATGAATCCCCTTCTTTTTGCCACTGGACTTCCCAATCAAATTCGTCGTAACACTCATAATGATCCACTTTACGAAGATCCCATTCTATTCCAGACGCTCGTAGCATTGGTCCTGATAAACCCCAATTTATTGCTTCTTCTCCACCAAAAATGCCTACTCCTTCAACTCGTTCTAAAAAGACAGGGTTTCGTGTAATAAGTTTTTGATATTCAACAACCCCCGTTAAAAAATAATCACAGAAATCCAAACATTTCTCTATCCAGCCATGGGGTAAATCGGCCGCTATCCCTCCGATACGAAAATAATTATGCATCATTCTCATACCGGTGGCAGCTTCGAATAGATCATATACTAATTCTCTTTCTCTGAAAATATAGAAGAAGGGAGTCTGTGCACCAATATCTGCCATAAAAGGGCCGAGCCATAACAGATGAGAGGCTATACGACTCAACTCCAACATAATTACTCTGATATAGCTGGCCCTTTTAGGTACTTGAATATTTCCCAACTGTTCTGGTCCATTTACAGTTATTGCTTCTGTGAACATAGTAGCTAAATAATCCCAACGTGTTACATAAGGCAGATATTGTATAATTGTTCGGTTTTCCGCAATTTTTTCCATCCCTCTGTGTAAATAACCCAATATCGGTTCACAGTCAATAACATCTTCGCCATCGAGAGTAACGATGAGACGAAGAACACCATGCATTGATGGGTGGTGAGGCCCCATATTTACTCTCATAAGGTCTTTTCCTGTAGCTAGTATACTCATAGGTTTTTCCTCGATTCATTCTTACATGAATTGTTGAAAACAAAAAGAAGTTATCAAGATTCAAAATCTAATAAATCAAATAATTCAAAATTCTTTTTTTCAAATTAACGATTTTTTGACTCCCGGATATTCAACTGACTAATTAATTCTTTATAACGTACTCCATTTTTCTTTGACAAATAAGAAAGTAGGCGTTGGCGTTTTTCCAGAACTTTCCGTAAACCCCTCTGAGATAAATAGTCTTTTCTGTGCAATTCCAAATGGGAAGTAAGTCTTTGTATCTTATTAGTGAAACTTAATACTTGAAATTCAACAGACCCACTGTTTTCTTTTTTTTTTTCTTGAAAAGTAACTGAGATGAATGAATTTTTTACCATAAAACGAAATCCTCTTTTCCCTTTCTTTTAATATGAAATTTACTGATCAGTAATAATAATGTTAGTCATTTGAATTGAATATACACAATCATCTTAAAGCCGTTATGAACTTCCGATAAAATCAATCAACAATCAATCCCATTTTCAATGTGATTAGGGATAAAAAGGATGGTATATTTCTTCAAAAGAGAAAAAGCGAGACCTAAAAAAAAATTCTGTTAATTCATTTATAGATCTAACCAATCCGTATGTCCTTAAAGTGGTATCCTGTATCATAATGGAATGTAAGACAAGGCATGTGTCCGTCTCTTTGTTTTCATATACCAGGTATGGTACGTATGGTACGCGATCGATAAGAAAAATGTACTAGTAACAAATTTGCAATCGTGGATACATATGTATCCTTATCATACTGAAACGACTGCCATTATTGGTATTAAACCAATAGCGATTCATACAAACTAAATCTTCTAATCGATAATTGGGCCAAAGAAAGAACTTTAATTTAATTAGTTTCTTTTTCTCTCTAGCAAGATCTTTGCTTTTATCCAAAACGTGACCCCCTTTTTTTACGTTATTACAAAATACGGAATTTCTCTGAATACCATTTTGATTCTTCCAATTGAAACAAATCAGAGTTCTCAATTCTCTACGATGGTTAGGGAATAAAATATTTTCAGGAACAAGCAAATCATAATTCTTTTTGTCTCTATTTCCAGTCATTCTTTGATGTCTTGCAATGGATTCATAATTTTTTTTTTTATGAACATAGCTTTTTTCTCGGTATCTTTTAGTAATTTTGCGCTTATTCTTATGAACCAATGAAATACCTACGATTTGATATATAAAAAACTGTCCATCATTTTTTACAGACAGACGAAGCGGTTCGATAATAAATATTCCCCCTTTCACCAATTCTGTAAGAGTGAAATCCTTATGAATCGTCAAAATATCCAGACCCATTTCTCCCCCTTGAATAGAGGATATAGCAATTTCTCTTGGATTTATCAGTCGAAGCAGGAGACAATAGATCTTGATATTATTTATTATTCTTTGATTTAAAAAAGAATCCCATCTCAACTGAAAATGCAAATACTTTTTTAGGAAGAAATAAAGTTCTGCTTCTGTGTTGTTCTTGTATTGTTTTTTCGTTCTACGTTTTTTGATGTCTGATCCCGAAGAATTTGCTTCAACATCTTTTTCTTGGTTTGAGAGAACTGACCCAAGACTTACTTGGTTTTGTGCATCTGATCGAGGATTCCCTTGGTCTGGGGGTTCTTTTTCTTCTTTACTTCTATTGTATAATTCAAGAGAGTTTTTTTGATTCGATGATATAAAAAGGTCTTCCTTTTTCTTTCGAGTTATTTTTTTATTCCCATTTTCATTTCCATTAAAACTGAAAAGAAGTAATTTGATTGGTATGATCCACGGTTTTTTTTTATATGCATTAAAAAATAGCACTAATTCTCGGAAGAACCAAAGCTCCAGATTTGATATAGGACAACTTAGTATTGCTTCATTCATTCCCATCCAATCAAAAAAGAACTTTTTTTGATTGGATGGTTTAATTTCTTCATCTTCATGAATTGTAAGATAAAAAAGAACTTTCTTATTAATTTCATCAATTATTTGATACTTATCAGCCCCAATCTTAGTATTTGGATTCCTGTTGGTACCAATATCAACCCAGACTTCAATATCAACCTTATTTCTAAGACAAAAATCGAGAATTCTCCAATCAAAATATTTTCTATCCGAAAATTTATCCATATCCATAATATTATCTTCTTCTAGATAATTATTAATAGGGATACCTCCCAACATATCAAATAATTTGCCTTCCCTTATGTTGGAATTAGAAAAGATTTCTTCTTTATTATTTACTTGGAATAATGATTTATGAATATACGAGTCTTTCTTATCTTCATAATTAATAGATTTATATGATAAAAGATCATATCTATAGTGTTTTTTAAAATTATCTTTTTGATTCTGTAACGGATTCGCTTCAAAAAAATTTTGTTTGTCGGAATGAGTTAATCCATTTTTTTCATATGAACCCTTTTTGTTTAAATCTTTCTTTTGAGCCATACTGTGTTGATTGGCTCTATTTCGCCATTTTTGTGGTACTAATATAGGCCATCTTATCCGAGATAAATCGGATTGATATAGATAATGCCCCTTTAACCAGTTTTTCCATTGATTCATTTCAAAATTCCAAAAAGATTCATGTCTTAATTCGTAATGAAATATTCCTTGTTTTTTAAAATAATCTTTTATTTCCTTCTTAAGAAAAAGGGATGTTCCGTCATATTGAAAGACAAATCTTAAATTATAAAAGTGAATAAGTTGGGTTTGTGATAATTTGTAAAATACATATGCTTGTGATTGTGA